GATCGGTCGATGTCACATCTGATGAATCAATTTTTTTCTACCTATGTTATGTCACTCTATCTTTTTTTTAGTATTATCTATAATGACCAATGAATCATGAATTTTCCATTGGAACTAAACTAATTCTCTTAATTGGTTTTTATTACCCTCGTATCTGGGAAAAATGGAAACTTAGGTAAGTGTTTTATCAACATATGTAGAAAAAAAAAACATATCTAATAAAGCCCTTTCATGCTTACTATAACTAGTTATTTTGGTTTTCTACTGGCTGCTTTAACTATAACCCCAGCTCTATTTATTGGTTTGAACAAGATACGACTTATTTGAAAATGAATTGAATAAATAATTCAGAAAAATATTTCTCGGGAATTCCAGATATTCTATGGTTCTTTCCCGCACCAATTGCCAATTTTTTTTTTCTTGGTCATTGAGATTCGCGGATAATTCAGATTAATATTTAGGGATAGATCTTACCCCCCTTTTTTTATCCCCTCAAACAAACCGAAATGATTGAAGTTTTTCTATTTGGAATCGTCTTAGGTCTAATTCCTATTACTTTGGCAGGATTATTTGTGACTGCATATTTACAATACAGACGTGGTGATCAGTTGGACCTTTGATTGAGTAACATTTCTTTTTTTGATTGACCTCCTCCCTGTAGGAGGTCAAATTCCAGTTGCAATTCAACTTTGTTTTGTTAAGTTATTTTATTGTGATTCGACATACATAAGATAGACGGAATCACGCTCTGTAGGATTTGAACCTACGACATCGGGTTTTGGAGACCCGCGTTCTACCGAACTGAACTAAGAGCGCTTTCAAAGAATTTTTTTTTCCACTTAACTTCTAACACATCTCGCATAAATGTCGATCTCAATTAATCTCTCGTTACTGCCCATAGGAGAAGTAATAGGTAGGGATGACAGGATTTGAACCCGTGACATTTTGTACCCAAAACAAACGCGCTACCAAGCTGCGCTACATCCCTTTTAAAAATTGTTGTACAGTGTCATTGTACAAAATACCTGTCTTGTTTTCCACATCTTTATTTTCTCCTCTATCTATATAGAACTTTCTTGTCATTTCTTGTTTTTGGTTTCATATAATAAAAGAATTATATACATCTGAAACCCACCTAACATATAAAAAAGAATGAATATTTATCCGTAATGCTCAGGAAGAAGGGGTCATCTTTTTCTTTTTTAGTGACAGGAAAATCTCATCTATTGGTTCATTGTACATATCCATTTTTGTTAGGAAATCCGCGTAAAAATAAAAAAAAAAATGATCTTGAACTACAGCATCTGACAATATATGTATTACAATAAAGAAGGAGGATTTTCAATGCGAGATCTAAAAACATATCTCTCCGTGGCACCTGTGTTAACTACTCTATGGTTTGGGTCTTTAGCGGGTCTATTGATAGAAATTAATCGTTTATTCCCAGATGCCCTGTCATTCCCCTTTTTTTAATTCTAGTTATTGATATGTGAAGAAATGAAGAAATATAATTCCACATGACGTAACTAAAACCTCGCCTCTCCCTTTCAATTCTTTAGAATAGTAAGGAAAGAGAAGGAAAAAGTGTATTGAACCTCATAAAAAATCCGGTAGATCCAAGATCGAATTTGGGAAAACAGAAATAAAATTCAAATGTGTATCCAGTCTAGGGCGGGCTCCACGAAATCATAGCATAGAAAGAAGATACTTAAATGAAATATTGGGATTTAGGATAGAAATAATTGATAGTTAGAAAGAAATTGTATTACTTAATTATTATTCTATTTTGTATTACTTAACTTAATATATACTATATTAATACATATTCTATTAATTAGATAATAAATTAATTAGATAAGATAATAAGAAGAATTACAACGAAATGCTTAGAAATGGAATTTATAACTAGTAACTTCTATTGATTTTTTTCTTCTTCTTCGGTTCGGATCGAAAATATAAGACTTAAGTTAAGTTGATACAAAATCTAAAGGAGGTTCATGGCCAAGGGTAAAGATGTCAGAGTCAGAGTTATTTTGGAATGTACCAGTTGTGTCCGAAATAGTGTCAATAAGGAATCGCGGGGCATTTCTAGATATATTACTCAAAAGAATCGCCACAATACACCCAGTCGATTAGAATTGCAAAAATTTTGTCGCTATTGTCATAAGCATACGATTCATGGGGAAATCAAGAAATAGATCGAAGGGAACATCATGTGTTCGATCTTTCCAAAGAACAGGACAGGAAGAGTAAGAACTTAACATATATAATATACATAATATATACAAATAAAACCCGATTTTATGTAGATATTATTTCATGTGTATAGAGATATAGTATATGAATGAAATAATATATGAATCAAAGCCTATTTCGGTTGGATCCGAAATGAATAAATAAATAGAACTTTAGAGATAAGGAATAAACCATGGATAAATCCAAGCAACCTTTTCGTAAATACAAGCGATCTTTTCGTAGGCGTTTGCCCCCAATTGGATCGGGGGATCGAATCGATTATAGAAACATGAGTTTAATTAGTCGATTTATTAGTGAACAAGGAAAAATATTATCTAGACGAGTGAATAGATTGACCTTGAAACAACAACGATTAATTACTATTGCTATAAAACAAGCTCGTATTTTATCTTTGTTACCTTTTCTTAATAATGAGAAACAATTTGAGAGAGCTGAGTCGATCCCAAGAACTACTGGTCCTAGAACCAGAAATAAATAGGCATACTCCTCAATTGACTCAAAAATCCAATTGGAATTCAAGCTCAGATTGATGTTTTGTTCGAAAAGGCCTAGAATCCTGATTTGATTCTTGTGTTATAATATAAGAAACAAAAATGGGGGAGAAGAAAAAATATTTTTTTTTATTGAAACATGTTCGTTCATTTCTACTACTTATCTTATCTTAATTTATTTTTATTCTATATCTTCCCGGAGTTCATTCTCCGGGGAATTCCGTTTCAATCATTCCTGTATATTACTTTTGAATCTCCTTTATTTGATAATTTTATTGGAAATCATGTAAAGACAATTCTTATTTGATATAGCTATTTGCGCAAGTATTTTACGATTAAGAAGCAATTGCTTCTTGTACAGATTGTGTATTAATACACTATAACTATAGAATACCTTATTCTCACGAGTTACTGCGTTTATCCGAGTGATCCACAAACGACGAAAATCCCTCTTTTGTCTGCCTCTATCTCGATGAGAGGAAAACAAAGCTCTCATTTTCTGTTGAGTAATCGTTCGAGTAAGTCTTGAATGAGCCCCTCTAAAGGTTGATGCAAATAAACGAATTTTTGTTCGACGTCTCCGAGCTGTATATCCTCGTTTAACTCTGGTCATTGAATCAGATTAAAGCTTAATGAATAACTAATTGATTTCTCTTCTTTCAGTCATCCTTTTCCCCTTCCCCGGTCGATTAATAACAAAACGGATTATTCCGATATATAAAATATCAATTCCAATGGCTTTTGCTACTATGACCTTCCCAACCACGATTTTGTATTCTATTCCTTCCAGTTATTTCACTGGAAATAAGAAATTAGAACGATACTAAAAAAAAAATAGTGGGTTCCATCGTTTCTATGGTTACCTCTTAAACGGTGAGGTCCTCTCTATACACCGGAGCCTCTTCTTTCATTTAATCAAATGGTATTGTTAACTTGTATAGTTCACACTCTTTGGCTCTACCTATCTACAGTAATAGCTCTTTTCACAAAAAGAGTTATCCATACAGTGACGGCATTTAATTATGAAAGTTGGCTAGGTAGCTGACCCTGTTAGTCCGTTCTTTCAAGAAAAGGAGCATAACCTTTTTGCTTCTTATGATACCATTTCCCCCGCTTAATGGATAACCATTTGCTACCAATGGGGAATTGCTTCTTATTTCAAATCTAGATGATTGGATTTGCACCAATGGAAACCATAAATTCCATATACAATATGGGTATATGATAGATCTTCTCTATCTATCCTATTCATTGGTACTGGTCATTGATACTGAAAAAATTGTCTCATTTGTTCGAACTTATGATCTGAACGAGTCGCACATACACCCTAGTACATGTTCCTCGACGCTGAGGACATCCTCTAAGAGCGGGAGATTTTGTAACATTTCTTATTGGCTGTCTTGTGTTTCTAATAAGTTGTTTAATAGTTGGCATGTCGTATGTATATATATGTATATATAGAATAAAATGGGTTGGTTTAGATCGATCTTAACCTGATGATTGATCATCATGAATTATTTCTATTCAATATCAAATCACAGAAAATTTGAATTATGGTTTGAAATAAAATAGATTTATACGAAATCCCCAGTATTTTCATTTTCGACCGCTACAAGATCAACAATGCCATGAGCTTGGGCTTCTGTTGCTGACATAAAAACATCCCTTTCCATATCCTCGGATACAACCCATAAAGGGTTGCCCGTTCTTTGTACATAAACTTTTGTTAGGGTTTCGCGAAGTTTCAGTAGTTCTTCCGCTTCCAGGATAAATTCCCCTGCTTGTGCCTCATAAAAAGAACTAGCAGGTTGGTGAATCATAACCCTGATGATATTGATATAACATCATGAACGGTTCTTCTATCTCGCATGATTGGGCTAAACTAAAGTAGGGGATAAAAAAATAACAAGAAAAAAAATAAAATAGAATTGAATAACCGTACAGGCATCTTTTGTTCATTGCATACGGCTCTGCAATGGAATTTACTTTTTCTTCTCTTCTATTCTATCGAAGAAAGAAATAGAATCCATCTAATCCAGATCGTTGAATGATCCATTTACCACCCTTCCTTTCATAGAAGTAAAAAAGAATACTATGATGGTTCTGTTACTTTATATATTTATCTCGTCTGTGATTTAGCAATCCCAAAGTTTCTTTTTGATACGATCAAATAAGTCAAAAATGATCTTTTTTTTTCATTTTCATACTCTTTCTTTCATAGCATAAGTATCAGAAAGAGACTTCTGGTGTGGAAGAAAAATGGTTTGTGACGCTGAAATGTACTCCCGACACATAAGATCAAATCGGAAATAACCTTTATTTCATACTACTATCTCGATACAAAATCTCATGTTATGAAAAAACAATAATGGTTTGTTCATATCGAACCCGAAGTGCCATGCTATTATTACTTATAATTTTATTTTATAATCAATGTGGCGAAGGCATAGTCTTCTTTTTTTTTCAATCAAATAAAAACTCATTGGCGCCAAGCGTGAGGGAATGCTAGACGTTTGGTAATTTCTCCTCCGACCAGAATAAAAGATCCCATTGACGCGGCTAATCCCATGCATATCGTATGCACATCAGGTGACACAAATTGCATAGTATCATAAATGGCTATTCCTGGTATTACCCATCCGCCGGGAGAGTTTATAAACAAATAAAGATCCCTAGTACCATCTTCTATACTGAGATATACCATGAGACCAACAAGTTGATTCGAGATCTCGCTATCAACCTCTTGTCCTAAAAAAAGTAATCTTTCTCGATAAAGTCGGTTGATTAGGACAAAATTGCATCCCTTAGGAACCGTACGTGCACCTTTGGATACATACGGTTCAAAAAAAATTGCGAAAAAGAAAAAAAAAGAATCAATGTGTCGATTCCTGTTTTATTTCTTTTTTTTTTTTATGTAACAGGTTTTCTTAATGAAAGGTCTTCTATTAAAAAAAAAGAGATTACTGAACTTATTAAACTAACCTATCATTGATGTATTGTTTCATCGATATTAAAATCACGATGTCATTGTCTTGTTCCTGAATGGGCCCTTTCAATTCTTTTAGGTTCATGGTCTACCCCGGGAAAAGATCTGTCCGAATTCTATTTGCACATATAGGACAAATAGTCTCAGTACCATTTTTTTGTTATGACTTCTTTTTTTTGTTAATTTTGTGTCTTGCTTTCCCAAAACTATTTGATGTATTCATCATACTATTCCGTTGGTCGGCAATTTGGGATCACTACTATCACTACTATAGTAATAGTAGGTATAAGAATCATTTATGATACAAGTGGTAATCATACATATATTATATTAACAATTTGTTATCGATTTGGTATTTTCTGAACGGAGCCTGGATACTTTATTTTATCAGTCCAAGTAAACCATAAATTCTTCTAAATTGATAATATTGATCCCCAATATAAAAAAAATTGATCTAATTGCACTTCACGCTCCGAATGATTGATTGATGCTTCACTCAATACAATATCTCTTGGGCGAAACAGAGGATATCTCGATCAGGGGAGAGAACGGGTAAATCCCATATGACCCAATATGTCTGACAAGTCGCACTATACGTCAACCCAAACCGCATCTTCCTCTCCAGGACTCCGAAAAGGTACTTTTGGAACACCAATGGGCATTAAATTAAAGAAAAAAATTTAGTACTATACTTCACTTTAATATGGAAACGTAACAATCAATGGTTTATTGTCTTCATCCCTTTTTTCTCTTTATTCTATTTGATACATAGATTGGAAAGTTTATAGAGTAAGACAGAATGAATAAAGAAAAAATTAGAACAAAGAAATCGATCGTTCGAATGATAAACAAGTATCTATCCATTCGTTCCCCAAAAATGGGACCAATCCTCCCATTGCGTATTGGTACTTATCGGGTATAGAATAGATCTGCTTCTCTTTGTTCTTACGAACAAAATTGTTCCGTTATTTTCAATGGAATGGAATAAATATTAATCCTTTCTGATACGGAATCTACTGAAAAGGTTAGGTACATGGTTAGTATATATAGTCTTTTCCAATGCGATAAAATAAAGTGGCATAGTGTCTATTTTTCTTTGATAAAGAGGTATTTCCATGGGTTTACCTTGGTATCGTGTTCATACTGTCGTATTGAATGATCCCGGTCGATTGCTTTCTGTTCATATAATGCATACAGCTCTAGTTTCTGGTTGGGCTGGTTCGATGGCTTTATATGAATTAGCGGTTTTTGATCCCTCTGATCCCGTTCTTGATCCGATGTGGAGACAAGGTATGTTCGTTATACCCTTCATGACTCGTTTAGGAATAACCAATTCGTGGGGCGGTTGGAGTATTTCAGGAGGAACTATAACAAATCCGGGTATTTGGAGTTATGAAGGTGTGGCAGGGGCACACATAGTGTTTTCCGGTTTGTGCTTCTTGGCAGCTATCTGGCATTGGGTATATTGGGACCTAGAAATATTCTGTGATGAACGTACGGGAAAACCTTCTTTGGATTTGCCCAAGATCTTTGGAATTCATTTATTTCTCTCAGGGGTAGCTTGCTTTGGCTTTGGCGCATTTCATGTAACAGGTTTGTATGGTCCTGGAATATGGGTGTCCGATCCTTATGGACTAACTGGAAAAGTACAATCTGTAAATCCAGCGTGGGGCGCGGAAGGTTTTGATCCTTTTGTTCCGGGAGGAATAGCCTCTCATCATATTGCAGCGGGTACATTGGGCATATTAGCAGGCCTATTCCATCTTAGTGTCCGTCCGCCTCAACGTCTATACAAAGGATTACGTATGGGCAATATTGAAACTGTACTTTCCAGTAGTATCGCTGCTGTTTTTTTTGCAGCTTTTGTTGTTGCTGGAACTATGTGGTATGGTTCAGCAACTACCCCAATCGAATTATTTGGTCCTACTCGTTATCAGTGGGATCAGGGATACTTTCAGCAAGAAATATATCGAAGAGTTAGTGCCGGGCTAGCCGAAAATCTTAGTTTATCGGAGGCTTGGTCTAAAATTCCCGAAAAATTAGCTTTTTATGATTATATTGGTAATAATCCGGCAAAGGGGGGATTATTCAGAGCAGGCTCAATGGACAATGGGGATGGAATTGCTGTTGGATGGTTAGGACACCCCGTCTTTAGAGATAAAGAAGGGCGCGAGCTTTTTGTACGTCGTATGCCTACTTTTTTTGAAACATTTCCGGTAGTTTTGGTAGATGAAGACGGAATTGTGAGAGCTGATGTTCCTTTTAGAAGGGCAGAATCAAAGTATAGTGTTGAACAAGTAGGTGTTACTGTTGAGTTCTATGGTGGCGAACTTAATGGAGTAAGTTATTCTGATCCTGCTACTGTGAAAAAATATGCTAGACGTGCTCAATTAGGTGAAATTTTTGAATTAGATCGGGCTACTTTGAAATCCGATGGTGTTTTTCGTAGCAGTCCAAGGGGTTGGTTCACTTTTGGGCATGCTACGTTTGCTTTGCTCTTCTTTTTCGGACACATTTGGCATGGCGCTAGAACCTTGTTCAGAGATGTTTTTGCTGGTATTGATCCAGATTTGGATGCTCAAGTGGAATTTGGAGCATTCCAAAAACTTGGAGATCCAACTACAAGGAGACAAGTAGTCTGATACGACATTGTTGTGGTATCTTTCGCCTCTATTTTTTTTTTTTATTGACATTGGGTATCAGAGAAATCTTGACTTGAATCACCTTCTTTGACTTTTTTTCTTTCTTTATATGATATGGTAAATGATCCCAAATGAATAGGTGTGGAAGCTATAATTGTAAACCACGATCGAATCCATGGAAGCATTGGTTTATACATTCCTTTTAGTCTCGACTTTAGGGATAATTTTTTTCGCTATCTTTTTTCGAGAACCACCTAAGGTTCCGACTAAAAAAATGAAATAACCTTTCGAAATAATTTAATTGAAGTAATGAGCCTCCCATATTGGGAGGCTCATTACTTCAACTAGTCCCCGTGTTCTTCGAATGGATCTCTTAGTTGTTGAGAGGGTTGCCCAAAAGCGGTATATAAGGCGTACCCAGTAAAGCTTACAAGTAAACCAGATATGGAGATGGCGACTAGGGTTGCTGTTTCCATTTTTAGATAATTTCAAGATCACAATGGATCTACGATAAGATCGTTTATTTACAACTACAACGGAATAGTATACAAAGTCAACAGATCTCAACCAATCATTAAATAGGATTTATGGCTACACAAACCGTTGAGGATAGTTCTAGATCTGGACCAAGACGAACTACTGTAGGGGATTTATTGAAACCATTGAATTCGGAATATGGTAAAGTAGCTCCGGGATGGGGGACTACACCACTTATGGGGGTCGCAATGGCTCTATTTGCGATATTCCTATCTATTATTTTGGAAATTTATAATTCTTCCGTTTTACTGGATGGAATTTCAATGAGTTAGGTTTATAAGAACTATGAAGTCCTAGTCTTTCAATCAAAGAAAAAATTACTTTAGACTTGGATTTCTAGACCATTCTATTCTGGTAGTTCGACCGTGGAATTTATTTGTTTCGGTATTTCCCGGAATATGAGTGTGTGACTTGTTATAATTGATCCTATTGATAATACATAGAATGGACCTGTTATCTCTATCAAGATGATTCTACCTCGTCGGATATTTATTCTAGTATCTGGAGCACGGAATATATAGAATAGATCAAGAAAAGAAATATTTGAACTATGATTCATACCTACTATTTATTCAGACCTCGCAACCGGACTCAAAAAAAATTCAAATAGGTATTTCCTAAATCAAACAAATTTTATTCCTTCAGATTTATTTTGACCGAAGGATAACTCTTTCTCTAGATTTTGTTGAGTCATTACATCCATTCATTCAATAAGTGATCATCAAAGGTTCTTACTCAGAGAACCTTTGAGTTTAGCTTGAGGCTAAATCATCGTGGTTCTAGTATGAATCTGAGGTTTCAATTGATTCATAGGGTCTCAACAAGAGAATTCCTATCAATAGTAAAACAAGAGTAAATCCGCAGTACGCACAAAAAAAAACAATAAATCAAATAAAAAATAGGGAAGAGAAGATTCAAGAGGCCTGTAACGATCAACATAAAGAAAGACAGATGAGCCAACTTGATATTTTTTGGCATTATCATCACAAAGAAGAGATTCCGGATTTTTGTTACTTCGTATCTTCGAGGCAAATCGAATCAAGTGGCTAATGAAGTTTTAAACTTTCTATTATATATCCGTTGAAATC